GGACAGGGTACTTTTGATAGACTAAGTTCGATAAAGTTATCGAGTAAGGATGGAAATAGTCCTTATTTATTTTTGGTCTTGCTTGAAATATAGTCAAAAAATCTAGTAAGTCTTTTTTGTTGTCAAATAAGAAAAATTTCGCTAGAATTTGATGGAATCAAAAAAGGCCCGGTTGGGTAGTGACCGGGCCAGATCCGTGGAAAGAAAAGGGCCTTTCGAAGAAAATCAAAGCAAGGAAGTCCTCGTTCTTTATCTTTCGTTTTCTTTATATTAACTTTTTTGAGTTTTGACTTTATCGAAACGGAATAGCTAAGAAAAGTTTTACATATCTTGAGAATCAAAATAAAGAAGGAGAAAGAAAGACGGTTTTGAATCCTTTTTTCATGTGGAATGTAACATATTAATAATTAGAATTATCTTTTTCAATAGGGAGAGATGGCTGAGTGGACGAAAGCGGCGGATTGCTAATCCGTTGTACGAGTTATTCGTACCGAGGGTTCGAATCCCTCTCTTTCCGTTTTCGTCGATGATTTGATATTTTCTTTTCTTTCAAATTTCACAAACCCCTTTTTCCTAGTTAAATGTGTGGAATAGATAAAAAATCTTAAGAAAATGCAAAAATCAAGATAGAAAAACGAAAAAACCTTTATTCTTTGCGTCCAGGATTACGTCCTGGGTCATTAGATAAGAATCCAAAGATGAAGAGAGAAACAAAGAATATTACTACTGTGTAAACGAAAAGTTTAAGCGTAAGCATTACACAATCTCCAAGAGCCTTTTTGTTTGGAAAAAACGAGAAAAGAGAATAGATCGTCCATTTTTCTACCCCATATTCTATTTTGACACCAAGAAATGAAGTGCTTTCTCGAACTCGAAAATAAGTCTCTCAGGCCAAATAAGAGTCTTTGATTCCCCAAGATGACTTCATGCCGATAATGAGATATGGGCGCGGGACCCTAATTCTGTATAAAATCACATAGAAATTAAGGCCTTGCACTGGAAAAAGGGCCAAAATAGGGAAATCTGGCGAGCCAGATTTGATTTCTCGCGGCGATCCAAGAATTTCAACGTTTGCCTCAACGATTGATGCGGGAAAGACTTATCAATCGTTAGAAATTTTTCTCGAAGAAATCATGCATTTTCTAGGATCGTCTAGGATAGTATTAAGTATCTTATCGAAAACTTACAGCAGCTTGCCAAACAAAGGCTAAAAGAAAAAAGAACAGGGGTATGACTGGCATAATATCTATGATTGGATTTAAAAAGGCATAGGCCTCGGGCAATTTGGCAAAGAAAAGACTAGTTGGATAAAGGGCAGAATTAAGACAGATACAGATAAAACTAAAGAGATTAAGCATAGCAGACGTTTTGTTCTTGGCGATAATTGCAATTTGATTGAGTTCTTGAGATAAGGAAAACGGAAGAAAGTAAGGTAGACAAAAAAATACTTCTTTTTCTTTGAACCGGCCCAATCAAAAATCCTCCAATTCTCAAAGGCGAATAGAAGAAATCATATTTTCATCTACTATTTTAATTACATTCTATCTAATGATCAATAAATTCAGTCGAATTCTATACCTACACGGGTCAAATTCCTAGCACAAACCGAGAATCTAGATAATTCCATTATCTCTTCTCTCTAATCTCTTCTCTATAATCTCTTAGCGTAAAATTGTCGCTAAAGATTTGGACAGGCCGTAAAAAGATTTATTGTAAAAAAATAATATAAATTATCTATATAATATGAATTATTTAAACAAAAGAAACGTGACACGGGTAGTTGCAAAAAATCTTTCTTTTGAGTATAATATTAATCAGCAAATGAAAACAAATCAATGTGCCAATGGGGCGGAGCTGAGTGGTAAAACGACCCGTTTTGGTCCTAGTAATCGAAGGTTCGATATAATATGAATTATCTAAACAAAAGAAATGTGACACGGGTAGTTGCAAAAAATCTTTCTTTTGAGTATAATATTAATCAGCAAATGAAAACAAATCAATGTGCCAATGGGGCGGAGCTGAGTGGGAAAGCGACCCGTTTTGGTCCTAGTAATCGAAGGTTCGATATAATATGAATTTTCTAAACAAAAGAAACGTGACGCGAGTAGTTGCAAAAAATCTTTCTTGTGAGTATAATATGAATCAGCAAATGAAAACAAATCGATGGGCCATTGGGGCGTGGCCGATTGCTGTGTCGGTGGGGCGTGGCCGAGTGGCAAGGCAACGGGTTTTGGTCCCGGAAATCGAAGGTTCGACCCCTTTCGTCCCAAGGCACAGCTTCATTTGATGTACTATTGCCATTACTTCTTGAAATATTGAAATAACGGACATTTTCTCTATCTTATTCTTCGGATTCCCCTTATTTTATTAAGGCAGTTCAAAACCATCGAACTTTTTTAAAAAGTACCTTGGGTAAGTTTAGTTTTACCGTTCGGTTCGACTTATTATTAAGTCGGATTCGATTTTTTAGTAAATTAGTTTTTTACAAATTATGCAACATAAAAACGACGCTACAGTTGATTGTTCTTATTGTGGGTGTGACTTTTTGACTTATCCGGGGACTTCTCACCCGAAAGACTACAAGCATCGTTCGAGAACCTGTCTTTCTTTATATTGTCCAAAAGACGGTATAAAGAAAGACGGGATAAATGGGAAGAAGTTTCCCGAGTGGGAAAAAGACAGTATTTTTCCACAAACAAACGAAACTGGGAGAAAATTGATTTCTGAGCGGAACGAGCACGAACGGGGGCTTGCGTGCCCCCATCGTAAAACAAACGAAACTGGGAGAAAATTGATTTCTGAGCGGAACGAGCACGAACGGGGGCTTGCGTGCCCCCATCGTAAAACAAACGAGACTGGGAGAAAATTGATTTCTGAGCGGAACGAGCACGAACGGGGGCTTGCGTGCCCCCATCGTAAAAAATGCCGGAGGTACATGCACTCTTCCAATAAAGATCATTGCGAGACCTATGCTAATGATACTTGTAAGATTTTTTTGGAAGCTTTCCACTCGGGAAGTGCGGCAGGCGAAAGGTGGCTCACTTCCCAAATTAACCGCATCTCAAAAAATCGTAATGCGCGGGAGGCCCTCCAAGGGACTATTAAATCCCGCCTAAAAAAGGAGGCCCAAAAACCAAAAACCGAACTCAATCCTTGGAACCTTGGATTTTGTCATGGGGCATTTCTCCGTTTGAAAACGATAAGCCTTAAGCCTTGAGGATTAATACTAAACGAATCAATCCTATGGTTCATAGAACCAATCTACCAGTCGAAGATTTATTCATAAAACATAGACATTATTATGTTTATGTACCGACTGAACCAATGACTAGTCATGATTCTATAAGTGAATCAGTTCCATAGGGATTCCAAATTAGAGGAATGTTATGGTTAAACTTCGTTTAAAACGCTGTGGTAGAAAGCAACGTGCAACTTATCGAATCGTTGCAATTGATGTTCGCTCTCGACGAGAAGGAAGAGATCTTCAGAAAGTGGGTTTTTATGATCCGATAAAGAATCAAACGTATTTAAACGTTCCTGCTATTCTATATTTTCTTGAAAGGGGTGCTCAGCCTACAGAAACCGTTCGGGACATTTTAAAGAAGTCGGAGGTTTTTAACGAACTTTGCCTCAATGAAATAAAATGGAATTAATTTAAGGAAATAAGGGGGGTATATGCTACCCCTTTCTCGAACTTTTCTCTATTTTGTTTATTTATTGATTGACTAAATTAGAGATCTTTTTCGACTTCTTATTTTTGCTTCCCCTAGCTAAACTTTTTTATATCTATGTAGTGTCAATCTAACTCAAGTCCTTATTTTTTGGAATATTTTTCAACCGAATTGCTTATCTTTTTCCATTATATTCCTTTATATTGACAACAATGCATTGAACAAATATAATGCAGCGTGATAAAGAGATCCCTTTTTATAAAGGGATCTCTTTATTTCCGTCCCATCGGTTTGGTTTTTGCCTTACGTTAGTCAAAAAAGGGGTTCATTGGATGCGCTTTGATAGACGCATTTTTGCATGAAAACTTGAATAACAATGACATAAGGAAGGATCTATCATTAGTTCTGGTTTTTCTGTTCTCGGAAAATTTCTTGTATTTTCATCTGAGTTATTACGTTTTCTGTTCGTAATCGATTCGAAAATGGTTTTTTATGCTGTGATTCGCTCGTCGAATCTTTTTTTTCCTTTTGATTATATCTACAGACTTTTTTCTTCTATTCGGGTTGCTAACTCAACGGTAGAGTACTCGGCTTTTAAGTGCGACTCGGATCTTTTACACATTTAGATGAAGTGATGAATTCATCCATACCATCGGTAAAGTTTGGAAGACCACGACTGATCCTAAAAGGGAATGAATGGAAAAAATAGCATGTCGTAGCAACTAAGAGTTCTGAGAATCTTTTCTTCTTTCCCGATCGGGACAAAACTTTGTTTAACTTATTGGAAGGGAGTCAAATGGATTCAATTTCAAGTTGGGTCAAATAAATAAATGGATAGAGCCCTCTGGCTTCAATTAAGTTAATGAAATTATAAGGAACGAAAAAGCAACGAGCTCCCATTCTTAATTTGAATGATTATCCGATCTAATTAGACGTTAAAAATAGATTAGTGCCTGAATACGGGTAAGGGCTTATCCGAGAAGCGGATTCTTTATTTTTTCATGAATCCTAAATATTAGCATTCTCCATTCCAGAATGGAGCTGTGTGTGTATAAGAAAGAGTAGATTGATAACAAAATTTCCAAAATCAAAAGAGCGATTTTTTTTGAAAAAATAAAGGATTTCTAACCATCTTGTTATCCTAGAACGAATATAAACGACTTCAAGAAAATGGAATAAAGAGAGGATCGAGAATCCGTTGATAAGTTTACCGAGGTATCGCTTCCTTATCTTACTCGAAAAATACCTTGTTTTGACTGTATCGCACTCTGTATCATTTGATAACTCCCAAAATCCTCTACCTTTGGTTCAAATAGCATTAAAATGGAGGAATTTCAAAGCTCTTTAGAGCTCGATAGATTTCAACAACACGACTTCTTATATCCCCTTATCTTTCAAGAGTATATTTATGCACTTGCTCATGATCATGGTTTAACAAGATGCATTTTGTTGAAAAATGCAGGTTATGATAATAAATTCAGCTTACTCATTGTGAAACGTTTAATTACTCAAATGTATGACCCAAATTTTTGGGTTCTTTCTCTGAATGATTCTAAACAAAATCCACTTTGGGGGCGCAATAAGAATTTTGATTGTCAAATGATATCCGAGGGATTTTCGGTCATTATGGAAATTCCATTTTCGCTTCGATTCTTATCTTCCCTAGAAAAGCGCCAAAAGAAAGGGAAAGAGATAGTCAAATCCGCTAATTTACGATCAATTCATTCCATTTTTTCTTTTTTAGAGGACAAAATTTCACATTTAAATTATGTGTTCGATATCCTAATACCTTACCCAATCCATCTCGAAATCGTGGTGCAAGCTCTTCGCTATTGGCTAAAAGATGCTTCGTCTTTGCATTTATTAAGAGTCTTTCTCCACGAATTTCATAATTGGAATAGTCTTCTTACTTCAAAGAAAGTCAGTCCTTCTTTTTTAGAAAGAAATCAAAGATTCTTCTTCTTCCTATATAATTTTCATGTATATGAATACGAATCCGTCTTTGTCTTTCTTCGTAACCAATCTTTTCATTTACGATCAACATCTTTTAGAACGCTTCTTGAACGAATCTATTTCTATGGAAAAATAGAGCATCTTAGAGAAACCTTGACCGGGGCTTTTGAAGCCAATTTCTGGGTGTTCAAGGACTCTTTCATGCATTATGTTAGGTATCAAGGAAAAACAATTCTCGCTTCAAAAAGCACGTCTCTTTTGATGCATAAATGGAAATATTACTTTGTCAATTTCTGGCAATCTTATTTTGACCTTTGGTCTCAACCACGAAGAATCCATATAAACCAATTGGCAAACCATTCCCTTGACTTTCTCGGTTATTTTTCAAGTGTGCGGCGAAAGACTTCAACGATACGTAATCAAATGTTAGAAACTTCATTTGTAATCGATCATGCTATTAAGAAGTTTGATACTATTCTTCCAACGAGTCCCCTGATTTCATCCTTGGCTAAAGCCAAATTTTGTAATATATTAGGGCATCCTATTAGTAAGGCCATTTGGATCGATTTATCAGATTCTGAGATTATTGAACGATTCGGACGTATATCCAGAAATCTTTCTCATTATTATAGCGGGTCTTCAAAAAAAAAAACTTTGTCGCGAATAAAGTATATACTTCAACTTTCTTGTGCTAGAACTTTAGCTCGTAAACACAAAAGTACTGTACGGGCTTTTTTAAAAAGATTCGGATCGGAATTATTCGAAGAATTCTTTACGGCGGAAGAACAAGTTCTTTCCTTGACCTTTCCAAGAGCTTCTTTTATTTCGCGGAGGTTCCATCAAAAAAGGGTTTGGTATTTAGATATTATTTGTATCAATGATTTGGCCAATCATGACTGATTCGTTATGAAAGCGCGTAAATAGAAAGTTTGATTAGAATTGAATATAATCAATAGCAATAATGAAGAATTAACAAAATTTTTACTTATTTCTATTCTGAAATTGACTTATAAGAAGGGTCTAAGTATTCCACTTTTTGTCTAATGGCGGAACTGAATTTTAGATGTATACAGAGGGAAAGCCGTGTGCAATGAAAAATGCAAGCACGGCTTGGGGAGAGGTTGTTACTTATTTTACCGGTAACATTATCGACTCCATCCGACTAGTTCCGGGTTCGAATCCCGGGCAACCCATTGTTCTGTCCTGTGAGGTTGTTACTTATTTAACCAGTTAAAGTAGAATAAAGTAGAATTATGGGTAGGAATTTCAATTTATTGAATACGGAAAGAGAAGACTACCTTTGCTAGGTTTAGTTAAAGGTATACGAAGAAATTCCTATTTTGTTTTGTATTGTTGACAATCTTTCCAATGAAACGTACCAAAGAGAGTCGTTTTTCAAACTTTAGCTTGGGCATAAATATGGATGGTCATTCCTCTACCCATATGAAGGATTATTCCATATGAAGGATTATTCGCTTCGACTGGGGTTAGGTTTGATTGGCGTTTTAAAACGGACTCGTTTTATAATTGTAACTTCCAAAATTTTTGGAATGGATAGGGTTCTAGGGCTATACGGACTCGAACCGTAGACTTTCTCGGTAAAACAGACCAAACTGATTCTAATCAAAGTGATCTGAGCTGTTTTAAAGACCCAACATGCATTTTTGTGCATTGGGCTCTTTCATTAACGGATATAAAGATCCGCCAGTTTGCCATATTTTTTGACCGCAAAAAGAGATGGCTCCATGTGCTCTGAGTCATTAGTTGGATTCAGATTCAGGAACACTACCAGAGTGTTTCAAGGGGGTTTTATCTTGACGTAGGTCTGCCTATGGCCTAGATTAACCTAAGTTAAATCAAGTCTCTCTCGCTCTGT